TGTTTCTATTGTTGTGTTGGATCCACAATTCTATAGGATCCTTAGGATTAATATATTCTATATTCTTTTTTTATATCCTGGAGTTTCTCTGGATCGAGACAAGCCAAGTATCACAACTCTTTCTACCCGCGTCGTTTTCTTTCCGTGTTGAAATAGAAACGTAACTTAATTACGCAATCCCCTTTTTTACTTATTTCAATTTTCAATAGATTTTATGAAAAAAAGTGTTCATAGGAGAGAACAAATCTTTCTTTTTTTCGATGTTTAACACGACATAGCAGAAATGAGATAAAGATAATATGATTGAGATCGATTCAATCTTGTCAAAATAGTCCTTGACAAAACCGTAGCCCCCCCCCTATATTCTATAATGAGGGGGAGTGTAATTCACAAGTGGGGGGGGGGTAGTGTAATTCACAAGTGGGGGGATAGTGCTAATTCAACATTCGCCGAAGTTTTTTTGAATTTTTGAATATAAAAAAAAAAAAAAAAAAAAAAAAAAAAAAAAAAAAAAAAAAAAAAAAAAAAAAAAAAAAAAAAAAAAAAAAAAAAAAAAAAAAAAAAAAAAAAAAAAAAAAAAAAAAAAAAAAAAAAAAAAAAAAAAAAAAAAAAAAAAAAAAAAAAAAAAAAAAAAAAAAAAAAAAAAAAAAAAAAAAAAAAAAAAAAAAAAAAAAAAAAAAAAAAAAAAAAAAAAAAAAAAAAAAAAAAAAAAAAAAAAAAAAAAAAAAAAAAAAAAAAAAAAAAAAAAAAAAAAAAAAAAAAAAAAAAAAAAAAAAAAAAAAAAAAAAAAAAAAAAAAAAAAAAAAAAAAAAAAAAAAAAAAAAAAAAAAAAAAAAAAAAAAAAAAAAAAAAAAAAAAAAAAAAAAAAAAAAAAAAAAAAAAAAAAAAAAAAAAAAAAAAAAAAAAAAAAAAAAAAAAAAAAAAAAAAAAAAAAAAAAAAAAAAAAAAAAAAAAAAAAAAAAAAAAAAAAAAAAAAAAAAAAAAAAAAAAAAAAAAAAAAAAAAAAAAAAAAAAAAAAAAAAAAAAAAAAAAAAAAAAAAAAAAAAAAAAAAAAAAAAAAAAAAAAAAAAAAAAAAAAAAAAAAAAAAAAAAAAAAAAAAAAAAAAAAAAAAAAAAAAAAAAAAAAAAAAAAAAAAAAAAAAAAAAAAAAAAAAAAAAAAAAAAAAAAAAAAAAAAAAAAAAAAAAAAAAAAAAAAAAAAAAAAAAAAAAAAAAAAAAAAAAAAAAAAAAAAAAAAAAAAAAAAAAAAAAAAAAAAAAAAAAAAAAAAAAAAAAAAAAAAAAAAAAAAAAAAAAAAAAAAAAAAAAAAAAAAAAAAAAAAAAAAAAAAAAAAAAAAAAAAAAAAAAAAAAAAAAAAAAAAAAAAAAAAAAAAAAAAAAAAAAAAAAAAAAAAAAAAAAAAAAAAAAAAAAAAAAAAAAAAAAAAAAAAAAAAAAAAAAAAAAAAAAAAAAAAAAAAAAAAAAAAAAAAAAAAAAAAAAAAAAAAAAAAAAAAAAAAAAAAAAAAAAAAAAAAAAAAAAAAAAAAAAAAAAAAAAAAAAAAAAAAAAAAAAAAAAAAAAAAAAAAAAAAAAAAAAAAAAAAAAAAAAAAAAAAAAAAAAAAAAAAAAAAAAAAAAAAAAAAAAAAAAAAAAAAAAAAAAAAAAAAAAAAAAAAAAAAAAAAAAAAAAAAAAAAAAAAAAAAAAAAAAAAAAAAAAAAAAAAAAAAAAAAAAAAAAAAAAAAAAAAAAAAAAAAAAAAAAAAAAAAAAAAAAAAAAAAAAAAAAAAAAAAAAAAAAAAAAAAAAAAAAAAAAAAAAAAAAAAAAAAAAAAAAATGAAGTCAAAAGTACTACTGAGACTCATCGTCAGAAAAGTCAAAAGTACTACTGAGGAGGATTCCACTGAAGTCGAAAGTACTACTGAGGAGGATTCCACTGAAGTCGAAAGTACTACTGAGGTGGATTCCACTGAAGTCGAAAGTACTACTGAGGAGGATTCCACTGAAATCGAAAGTACTACTGAGGAGGATTCCGCTCCCTCATACAAGCATTTGTGGGTTTTATGCGAAGATTGTTATACATTAAATTATAAGAGATTTTTGAAAGAGAGATTGTACATTTGTGAAGGATGTGAATCTCATTTGAAAATGAATAGTTCAGAGAGACTCGAACTTTTGGTCGATTTGAATACTTGGGATCCTATAAATGAAAAGATCGCCTCAACGGATCCCATTCAATTGGATATTAAGGACGATCCTTATATAGATCGTATTGATTCTTATAAAAAAAAGACAGGATTAACTGAGGCTATTCAAACCGGTATAGGCCAATTAAATGGTATTCCCATAGCAATGGGGGTTATGGAGTTTGGGTTTATGGGGGGTAGTATGGGATCCGCAGTGGGTGAGAAAATCACCCGATTGATTGAATACGCTACTACCCAATGTCTACCTCTTCTTATAGTGTGTGCTTCGGGTGGGGCACGCATGCAAGAAGGAAGTTTGAGCTTGATGCAAATGGCTAAAATCTCTGCTGCGTTATATCATTTTCAAATAATTCAAAAGTTCTTGTATTTAGCAATCCTTACATCTCCTACTACTGGTGGGGTGACAGCCAGTTTTGGTATGTTGGGGGATATGATTGTTGCCGAACCCAATGCCTATATTGCATTTGCAGGGAAAAGGGTAATTGAACAAACATTGAATAAAGAAGTCCCGGAAGGTTCACAAGAGACGGAGTATTTGTTCGATAAGGGGTTATTTGATCAAGTCGTACCACGTAAGACTTTAAAAAGGGTTTTGAATGAGGTATTTGATTTCCACAGTTTCTTTCCTTTGAATCAAAATTCAATCGAGTCGAATAGAACATTCAGTTTCATTATTTGATTTCTAACAAAGAGGGAGTTAGTTTATCGGACTCCGAATTAAACAAATGCCATTTTCTTTGTTGACATAGGATTAAAGAGAGAAAGATAGACATAGCGTTTTCTATCTTTCTCTCTCTCGAGAATTTCATTTTGACTAAGAATTCCCGGTTGAGTCGGATTCTTACAAATCTTTCGAGAATTTGTAAGAAACTTTTTGACTTCAATTTCAATTAGGAGACAAGAGCAAAAGACGAGAAAAAAGAAAGAATAATAAGAAAGGCGATTTTCATACATATTTGTCATGTAGAAAGATGAATAAGTCCAGTATATACTCTCTTAGATAGATACTGAGATCTATACCAATTCGAATTCCAATTTAATAAATCCTAATTCAGAAATGAAATAGTTAATTAATAAGTAATAAGAGTAATATGAAATAGTTAATTAATAAGTAATAAGAGTAATAAGAATTTCATAATTCCAATTCTTAATTATAATTATTATAAGATATCTTTACTAAATAATAATAACAGGTACAAATAGTAAATCGAGGTACCCATTCTATGACAACTTTCAACCTTCCCTCTGTTTTTGTGCCTTTAGTGGGCCTAGTATTTCCGGCAATTGCAATGGCTTCTTTATTTCTTCATGTTCAAAAAAATAAGATTGTTTAGATCTGGTAGGACCCCAATCTCATCCATTTTTTTGAACTTAGATTCGTATCATAACACAGATATCTATTTAGTGAAATAGGGTGTAACATAGTGTTTCCGTCGAAGATTCAAATGAAAGAAAAAACTCTAATGCCTGCAGAAAGATGATATATGAGTAAATGAGTTCTAGTGATTTTCAAAAAGATTAGGATTGCCAGATGGCCCAAATCAAAAGCCGGTGTATCTATACTATATGTACGTCGATATCTATCGTGGGATCATACGAGAAGGAATATGTTATTATGGCCCAAATCAAAAGCCGGTGTATCTATACTATATGTACGTCGATATCTATCGTGGGATCATACGAGAAGGAATATGTTATTATTTTAGATCTAACCAATTTGATGAATTACTCCTAAAGGTTCACATCAACCTAGTGCTAGTTGATGAGAGTTACTTCGGAAACAAAAAGAGTCAAGTCAAATGAATTTAGGGTATTCTCTCAATTCCAATAAAATGCAAACGGATCAAGTATGAGTTGTCGATCAGAATATATATGGATAGAATCTATAACGGGGTCTCGAAAAACAAGTAATTTCTGCTGGGCCATTATCCTTTTTTTAGGTTCCTTAGGATTCTTATTGGTTGGAACTTCCAGTTATTTTGGTAGAAATTTCACATCTTTATTTCCGTCTCAGCAAATCGTTTTTTTTCCACAAGGGCTCGTGATGTCTTTCTATGGGATTGCAGGTCTCTTTATTAGTTCCTATTTGTGGTGTACAATTTCGTGGAATGTAGGTAGTGGTTATGATCGATTCGATAGAAAAGAAGGAATCGTGTGTATTTTTCGTTGGGGATTTCCTGGAAAAAACCGTCGCATCTGCCTCCGATTCCTTATCAAAAATATTCAGTCCATTAGAATAGAAGTGAAAGAGGGTATTTATGCTCGTCGTGTCCTTTATATGGACATCAGAGGCCAGGGGGCCATTCCTTTGACTCGTACTGATGAGAATTTGACTCCACGGGAAATTGAACAAAAAGCTGCGGAATTGGCTTATTTCCTGCATGTACCAATTGAAGTCTTTTGAGAAATGGGCTTAAATTGAAGAAAGAATGAACACTTTCTTAGCAGGAGGGAAAAACTCAAAAATCCACTTTCTTTTTTCTATAACATAACTTAACTCAAGTTTCTTCAGAACGATCATTCGAGCCAAAGCAGGCGTACACATAAAAGACTCTAAAAACCTTTCTGGTCTTTTTCTTTTATGTGTATTGAACTCTACATACCTCAATTCACTAATCAAAAAAGTAAGAAACAAATTCAAAAAATAGATGCATCTCATAGATAAATGCATTTCAAAATCAGGATCTTTTTTTATTTCAAGCCCAAGATTTGTTGGAATTGAGACTTGAAATTCCGATAGATCCTAACTTGTAGATTCTTTCTTTTTTGTTAATTGACCTTTCTTTTTTTACTTTCTTTTGTGGTCCTTAATAAGCAAAGAGTTGGATTTCTTATAATGAGAACTAGCCAATTTATGTCTTGATTTGCCGCGCATTTTTGAGCATCACAATATTTTTCAGAAATTCCCCTCAATGATTTTATGATACTATTCCTGACTACTCATAGTCTGTGAAATTTTTCTGACTACTCATAGTCTGTGAAATTTTTCGAAATACTGGTTGATAGAAGGGGAGTTCTCTCGTCTCACCATCTTAATCATATTCATTACTTTAAAGTGGGTCTTTCGGGATTCATCAAAAGGAGATACTTGCTTCGAATTTTTGAACAGTTGGGATATCTAGAAACAATCTTTTTTGATTCTTTCTTTTATTTTCTTAATTCGAATTCGAAGTGAATTCTTAGTCTATTTCTGTATTGTTTCTAGATTCAAAAACGCACCGCGCAATCACAAATAAAAAACAATGAATAGATTCATTGGCTCGATCCCTTGTAATAGAACTCATGCGTGATATAAATTTGAGATCGCATAGAGTCGACGAACGAGGTGGGTTCATTACCAATTCACAGATGAAAAAATGACAAAAAAGAAAGCATTCACTCCTCTTTTATATCTTGCATCTCTCGTCTTTTTGCCCTGGTGGATTTCTCTCTCAGTTACTAAAAGTTTGGAACCCTGGGTTACTGGTTGGTGGAATACTAGGCAATCCGAAATCTTTTTGAATGAGAGTCAAGAAAAGAGTATTCTAGAAAAATTCATAGAATTAGAGGAACTCGCCCTCTTGGATGAAATGATCAAGGAATGCTCGGAGACACATCTACAAAACCTTCGTATAGGAATTCACAAAGAAACGATCCAATTAATCAAGATATACAACGAAGACCAGATCCATATGGTTCTGCACTTCTCGACAAATATAATTTCTTTCGTTATTCTAAGCAGCTATTCTATTTTTCGTACGGAAGAACTTATTCTTCTTAACTCTTGGGCGCAGGAATTCCTATATAATTTAAGTGACACAATAAAAGCTTTTTGTATTATTTTCTTAGTCGATTTTTGGGTCGGATTCCATTCACCTCGGATTTGGGAACTAATAGTTAGCTCTGTCTACAAAGATTTGGGATTCGCTCAGAATGATCAAATTCTAGCTGTTCTTGTTTCCACTATTCCAGTCATTCTAGATACCTTTTTTAAATATTATCTTTTCTTTTATTTAAATCGTCTATCTCCATCACTTGTAGCGATTTATCATTCAATGAATGCCTGAAAAATGATCATGATCCAGGGATATAAATCCAATTAAAATCTTTCTGACTTTGTAATTGTAGATAAACAATTGAAAATCAGACTGACTCTTTCTATTTCTACCCATCCCGGAGATTCATCCTGTATAATATTCCAGTCAAATTCTTCTAGTAAAAAGCAGAATCGCGGATAGGGAACTATATTAGTGACCTACCCAATTTATTGTCAAAATTTTCGGGATCAATGATTGGACCATGCAAACTAGAAAGACTCTTTCTTGGATAAAGGAACAGATTACTCGATCCATTTCTGTATCGCTCATGCTATATGTCATAACTTGGACATCCATTTCAAGTGCCTATCCCATTTTTGCACAGCAAGGTTATGAAAATCCACGCGAAGCGACGGGGCGTATTGTATGTGCCAATTGCCATTTAGCTAATAAGCCTGTGGATATTGAGGTTCCACAAGCGATACTTCCTGATACTGTCTTTGAAGCGGTTGTTCGAATTCCTTATGATATGCAACTGAAACAAGTTCTTGCTAATGGGAAAAAGGGGGCTTTGAATGTGGGGGCTGTTCTCATTTTACCGGAGGGGTTTGAATTAGCCCCTCCTGATCGGATTTCTCCCGAGATGAAAGAAAGGATAGGCAATCTGTCTTTTCAGAGCTACCGTCCCAATCAAAAAAATATTCTTGTGATAGGCCCTGTTCCGGGTCAGAAATATAGTGAAATCACCTTTCCTATTCTTTCCCCGGACCCGGTTACTAAGAAAGATGTTCACTTCTTAAAATATCCTATATACGTAGGCGGAAACAGAGGAAGGGGTCAGATTTATCCCGACGGGAGCAAAAGTAACAATACAGTTTATAATGCTACAGGAGCGGGCATAGTAAACAAAATTATACGAAAGGAAAAAGGGGGGTACGAGATAACCATAGCGGATCCATCAGATGGACATCAAGTGGTTGATATTATCCCTCCCGGACCGGAGCTTCTTGTTTCAGAAGGCGAATCTATCAAATTTGATCAACCGTTGACGAGTAATCCTAATGTGGGCGGATTTGGTCAGGGAGATGCAGAAATAGTACTTCAAGATCCATTACGTGTCCAAGGCCTTTTGTTCTTCTTGGCATCTGTTATTTTGGCACAAATCTTTTTGGTTCTTAAAAAGAAACAGTTTGAGAAGGTTCAATTGTCCGAAATGAATTTCTAGACTTGCGGATTGATCGACATCAAATTCGTAAAAAGAACTCAATTTGGGGATTCTCTGTGAGAAAAAACCCTTTTGCTT